TTTAGCTTAAGAAAAGTATCTGAATCGAATGAAATTAAAAACGAAAAAGATTATAGAATCAGCAATCAAATAATTCATGAATCATTTAGTCTACTTCAATCTCAAAATTGGACAAATTCTTCACTGACAAAAAAGAACAATCTGACTGGTAGAACAAGCACAATTCGAAATCAAATAGAAAGAATTACAAAAGAAAAAAAAAAAATAACCCCAGCGGGAGTATATATTACTCCTACGGAAAAAAGTTATAATGCTAAAAGGTTCGAATCAACAACAAATATTTGGCAAATATTAAAAAGAAGAAATGTCCGATTAATCTCTCAATTAGATTGTTTTATAAAAATTTTCCTCGAAAGAGTATACATAGATATATTTTTATCTATTATTAATATTCCCAGACTCAATACACAACTTCTTCTTGAATCGATAAAAAAAATGACGGATAAACCCATTAATGAAGTAAATCAAGGAAATCAAGAAAGGCTTAATACAAAAAATAAAAATACAATTCACTTTATTTCAACTATTTCAACTCTAAAAAGATCAATTAAGAGTATTGGAAATAGGACAAATTTACATAGTTTTTGTGACTTATCCTCTTTGTCACAAGCATATGTATTTTACAAATTATCACAAACCCAAGTTAGTAACTTGTATAAATTAAGATCTGTTTTTCAATATCACGGAATGTCTTTTTTTATTAAGGATGAAATAAAGGATTCCTTTGAAACACAAGGAATAAAATTAAGTCATAAGAAACTTCCGAATTCTGAAATGAATGAATGGAAAAACTGGTTAAAGGGACATTATCAATACGATTTATCTCGTATTAAATGGTCTGGATTAATACCACAAAAGTGGAGAAATAGAGTTAATCTACGTCATAAAAATCCAAATTCCAAGTGGGATTCATATGAAAAAATTCAGTCCAAAAAAAAGGGGGATTCTAGGAATTCTGAAGTATATTACTTATTAAATCAAAAAGAGAATTTTCAAAAAAACTCTAGATATGATCTTTTATCATATAAATCTATTTTTTTTAATTATGAAAATAAGAGGGACTCGTCTATTTATAAATCACGCTTTCAAGTAGAATTAAATAAGAACGAAGATATTTCTTATAATTCCAACACACATAAACAGAATTTTTTTGATATATGGAGGAGTATCCCTATTAATAATTATGCCGATATTAGATATATGGAAAAAAATCCCGATAGAAAATATTTTGATTGGAAAATTCTCAATTTTGATCTTAGACAAAAAGTCACTATTGAGTCCTGCATCAAAACCGATACCAAGAGCAATCAAAATACTAAGATTGATACTAACAATTATCAAATAATTGATAAAATTGATAAAAAAGACCTTGTTTATCTTACGTTTCCCCAAAAGCTACAAATCCATTTACCAAATCGCCAAAAAGGGTTTTTGGATTGGATGGGAATGAATGAAGAAATACTAAATCGTCCTGTCTCAACCCTGGGACTTTGGTTCTTCCCAGAATTTGTCCTATCCTATAATCTATATAAAATCAAACCATGGGTTATACCAAGTAAAGTCCTTCTTTTAAATTTAAATTGGAATCTAAATGAAAATGCTCTTAGTGAAAAGAAAAACATCGAAGGAAACCAAAAAGGGGAATATGTTTCAAATAAAAAAATAAAGAATCAAAATAAAAAAGAAAAAGAATCTGTTGAAAGCAAAAGATATCTTAGATCAAATGTAAAAAAACAAGAGAATCCTGGATCTGTTCCTTCAACAAACCACAAAAAAGATATTGAAGATCCTTATGCAAGAACGAAAAAATACAAAAGTAATACAGGAGCAGAACTAGATTTATTCCTAAAACGTTATTTACTTTTTCAATTGAGATGGGGCGATGCTTTGAATCAAAGAATGATCAATAATATAAAAATATACTGTCTCTTGCTTAGGATGAGAAATCCACGAAAAATTACTATATCCTCGATTCAAAGAAGAGAAATGAGTTTGGATATAATGCTGATTCATAAGAATTTAAGTCTTGCAGAATTGATCAAAAGGGGGGTCTTGATTATCGAACCCACGCGTCTGTCTGTAAAAAATGATGGACAATTTATTATGTACCAAACCTTAGGTATTTCGTTAGTTCAGAAGAGTAAGCACCAAACTAATCAAGGATATAGAGAACAACCCTATGTTGATAAGAATGGTTTTGATTTGCTTGTTCCCGAAACAATTTTCTCGCATAGACGTCGTAGAGAGTTGAGAATTCTAATTTCTTTCAATTCAAAGAATAGGAATAAAAATCCAATATTTTGTACTGAGAACAACTGCAGTCAATCTTTGGATAAAGGGAACCATCTTGATAAAGATAAGAATGAATTAATTAAATTAAAATTTTTTCTTTGGCCTAATTGCCGATTAGAAGATTTAGCTTGTATGAATCGCTATTGGTTTGATACAAATAACGGCAGTCGTTTCAGTATGTTAAGGATACATCTGTATCCACGGTTGAAAAGTAGTTGATAGTCCATTTTTCCTATATATGCTATACCCCTAGAAAGTAAAGAGATTCACATGCCCCGTCTTTCATGCCATTCTAATATATGATACGAAGACTAAAACCGTTGAGGTATCAATTAGACCTACAAATGAATTAACAGAATCTTCTTCATTTTAGGTCTAAATTATGCCATGCAAAAATGAACCCCCTTCCTTCTTTTTCTGAATAAAATGAAATTGAAACCTGGTAATATGAGTTGATAAAATTAGGAGTTCATAAAGAAATTCAGATTAGAAAGAAATTCTGATTATTGTATATGTATATAACACATTCAAATTACTAGCATTATTATTACTCATCGGTAAAATCCATATCTGTAAAAGCGGAAGAGGGAATTTATGGTAAAAAATGCATTCATTTCGGTTATTTCAGAAAAAGAAAGAAGGGGGTCGGTTGAATTTCAAGTATTCAGTTTTACCAATAAGATACGGAGACTTACTTCACATTTGGAAGTTCACAAAAAAGACTATTTATCTCAGAGAGGTTTGCGAAAAATTTTAGGAAAACGTCAACGGCTGTTAGCTTATTTGGCAAAAAAAAATAGAGTACGTTATAAAGAATTAATTGGTCAGTTGAGTATTCGAGAGGCAAAAACTCGTTAATTGGAAGAATCGTTTTAACTACTCTTCCCTTATTTTATTTTTTATTTGGTATTTGGATAAACTTCTTTTCACTTTCAGCAATTCATGGAAGAATGAATGGGTAAAAAACTTATGACTCTACCAGCTACAAGAAAAGACCTTATGATAGTCAATATGGGGCCCCACCACCCATCAATGCATGGTGTTCTTCGACTCATGGTTACTCTAGATGGTGAAGATGTTATTGACTGTGAACCTATATTAGGTTATTTACACAGGGGGATGGAGAAAATTGCAGAAAATCGAACAATTATACAATATTTGCCCTATGTAACACGTTGGGATTATTTAGCTACTATGTTCACAGAAGCAATAACTGTAAATGGGCCCGAACAATTAGGAAATATTCAAGTACCTAAAAGAGCTAGTTATATCAGAGTCATTATGTTGGAGTTGAGTCGTATAGCTTCCCATTTGTTATGGCTTGGCCCTTTTATGGCAGATATTGGTGCACAGACCCCCTTCTTCTATATTTTTCGAGAAAGGGAATTGATATATGACCTATTCGAAGCTGCTACTGGTATGCGAATGATGCATAATTATTTTCGTATCGGAGGAGTAGCTGCTGATCTACCTTATGGCTGGATAGATAAATGTTTGGATTTTTGTGATTACTTTTTAACGGGGGTTGCTGAATATAAAAAGCTTATTACAAGGAATCCTATTTTTTTAGAACGAGTTGAAGACGTGGGCATTATTCGCGGAGAAGAAGCACTAAATTGGGGTTTATCGGGACCAATGCTACGGGCTTCCGGAATCCAATGGGATCTTCGTAAAGTTGATCATTATGAGTGTTACGATGAATTTGATTGGAAAGTTCAATGGCAAAAAGAAGGGGATTCATTAGCTCGTTATTTAGTACGAATCGGTGAAATGGCAGAATCCATAAAAATTATACAACAGGCTCTGGAAGGAATTCCAGGAGGGCCCTACGAGAATTTGGAAATACGACGTTTTGGTAGAGTAAAAGATTCCGAATGGAATGATTTTGAATATCGATTTATTAGTAAAAAACCTTCTCCAACCTTTGAATTGGCGAAACAAGAACTTTATGTGAGAGTTGAAGCCCCAAAAGGGGAATTGGGTATTTTTCTGATAGGGGACCTGAGCGTTTTTCCTTGGAGATGGAAAATTCGCCCGCCGGGTTTTATCAATTTGCAAATTCTTCCTCAGTTAGTTAAAAGAATGAAATTGGCTGATATTATGACGATATTAGGTAGCATAGATATCATTATGGGAGAAGTTGATCGTTAAAAATGATAATTGATACAACCGAAATCCAAGCTATCAATTCTTTTTCCAGATTAGAATCCTTAAAAGAGGTCTATGGGATTATATGGATACTTGTCCCGATTTTTACTCTTGTATTAGGAATCACAATAGGTGTACTCGTAATTGTTTGGTTAGAAAGAGAAATATCGGCAGGGATACAACAACGTATTGGACCTGAATACGCCGGTCCCTTAGGAATTCTTCAAGCTCTAGCAGATGGTACAAAACTACTTTTCAAAGAGAACCTTCTTCCATCTAGAGGAGATGGTCGTTTATTTAGTATCGGACCATCCGTCGCGGTCATATCAATTTTACTAAGTTATTCAGTAATTCCTTTTGGATACCACCTTATTCTAGCCGATCTTGGTATTGGTGTTTTTTTATGGATCGCTATTTCAAGCATTGCTCCTGTTGGACTTCTTATGTCAGGATACGGATCAAATAATAAATATTCCTTTTTAGGTGGTCTACGCGCCGCTGCTCAATCAATTAGTTATGAAATACCATTAAGTTTATGTGTATTATCAATATCTCTACGT